AAATGAGAATAAAAATTATTTAATATTTATATATATACATAAAATAAAAATAATAACCCCCTTGTTTAAGGTATACATATAATGTATATCTATCTTAAAATCTCTCTTCATAAACTCTCTCTTCATACACACATTATAGTTTTATGAGGCCATGCCAATTAAGTCCAACTTCATATATATAATTTTTTATTAATTTTTCACATATGATTATAATATAGTCATATATACTATGTGATTATATTATATATTTTTAATAATTTAATTAATTATATATCAAAGAATATCCTTTATCCTTTCCAAGATTTATTATTGAAATTAAAATACTTGGTTCACTTTCTATTTTTAATGCATTTACCTAATTCAAAGGCAAAATCCTAATGTTAACACTAAGAAAAAAATACTAACATTATTAATAGACCATATATACCATTATTTGTATAAGCACTTACTACATAAGATATACTAATATAATTTCTAAATCAAATAATAAAAACAATAAAGCCAAATATATAAAGAATGATATACTTTAAACTGTGTTACTATTTTGACCTGAATAAGATAATGAAAACCACATTCGAAAGCACTATCTTTTTCTTGATATGCATTATGTGGTAAAGCTACTATTAAATTAACTAATAATTCAATATTAATCCTAATACTGGTAATAAAAATAAAAAAAGTTGTTGTTGTCATTTTAAAAACCTATTAAATATATTAAATTCAAAACAAAAAATTATTTATTTAAGTTTATTTATTATTAAAATTTAAGAAAAACACACTGATAAGTAATTAGATTAACATCACAATAACACATTTTAATATTTATAAAAAAATCTTTTCTTCATTTTTATATGAAAAATTTGACAGAAGATATAATATAATTATATATACTTTTTATATACTTAATATTATGTAGTTATTTCAAGCTACATATAGTTCCATAACAAGACCCAAAGCCATCATCAAAGCTAAAAACAAACCTGTTGCTTCTTGTGCAAAGGCAAAACCTAATATATGCATAAGAGAACAATTGTCCCTCTTAATGACGGATTTCTTGCAACACCTATGTATAAGTGCTCCAAATACAACACCTATTCCTACCCTACTCCTACTCTCTATTAAACCGGTTGTAGCCAACCCTGTACCCATTCATTTTTTGAAGCTGCTTGTAACATTTTCACAATTAAAGCTTTTCTTATCTTTTTACAGAACAATGCTAACAAAAAAATTTATACTACACATTTAACATCTAACTTAACTTTACACGAAATATTCACGTATGTTATTAGCTATGTTATATTTATACATAAAAATGCAATAATAATCTTAATCATATACATTATCTATTTCATCACTAAATAGTTTATATCCATATTATCAATCAAATGATACATATGTATCATATTACATATCATATCTATATCTATATTGTAGATTACTATTAAAAAAATTTTTATTATTATTGTTCTAATAAAAAAAAGAATAATAAATAATGAAAAAAAATAATTTTTTTTTTCCAAACATCTAATACTAACATAAATATAAACCACAACATCAAAAAATACTTTGGCTAAGATAACACTGTTAATCTTTTATTGTTAATAGATTATTATTTGAGTTAACGCCCTAATTCCCTGTATCGTTATACCTGACGCCCGTCTGGCAAATCTGGTAAAAATGGGGGTAGATAAAACACTTAAATTTTCATATAATTGTTCTATAAGAGTCATATGCCAGATAGAATCGTCAGACTTAGAGGGATAATATCCTATAATTTTATACCCTTTAAGGTTAATAATCAACCCTTTAATTTGATAAAAAAATTCAAGATTTTCCTTTGGAATTTGGGTAAAGTTAGGATTAAATAATAAAATTTTTTCCCTAAAAGTTTGAGCCCAAGTAGAAGGAAAGTTTAATCTTTGTCTAAATAGATAATCATTGGTCACTATTATTTCTAAAAAATACTTCATAATTTGAAAATTATTTTAAATATATATTCTAATTCTAAAGATTGTTGCATTCAATTAATTAATACACGACCTCTAAAAGAAGTTTTCCCCAAATTTGGTTTCAGTAATTGATTTTCAGAAATTAATATTAATTCTAAAAACAGATTCCCAGTAAATGTTTTGGTATTTCAATAATATAATTTGTTGTAATATCTATCTCTGGTGCATAATCCAGTTGATGTATCTCCAGAAAAAGTAGGTTTTATTTTTTCAAATAATATGTATGTCAATTCCGAATGACGATTAAATCTTAATAATCCATTAGATTAGCTGCTATTCTAATATTTCTTTTTAATGCCTAGTGGTGATATTTGTAGTATTGATGCTGTTCCTAAATGTTATATACACAAAACTTGTGTTTATAACTCCAGCATTTAAATAATAAGCTTGTACCTGTAATAACATATTTTTTTGAATTTTTTAATTTTTTAGCAGTAGTATGCTAACGAAAATTTTTTTACTACACATTAACATCTAATTACTACTCTCTCATTATTTATCTCTATGGGGGAGAAATATAAATAGTAATATATTGTAGATAAATACGCGTGTAATATATATATATATATCATATCTATATTATCTGAACTATTATTTCTTGTGAAATAAACTTGGAATGTATCACTGAATAATTGTGGTGTTAATCAAGGGTATCTTGAAACAGCTTTACCTTCTGTTAATTGTTTGTAAATAATAGTTAAGAAGTATCATGTAGCTACAACACTAACGATAGAACCTACACTACTTACTAAATTTCAACCGTAGAAAGCATCTGGGTAATCACTTATTCTTCTAGGCATACCTTGTAAACCTAAGAAGTGTTGTGGGAAGAATGTTAAATTTACACCTACAAATAAAATTCAGAAATGAACTTTAGCTGCAAATTGGTCGTAACTTAATCCTAATATTTTAGGTATTCAGAAATATCAACCACTGAATAATGCGAATACTGCACCCATAGATAATACATAGTGGAAGTGAGCAACAACATAGTAAGTATCGTGGAAAGCAACATCTAATGATGCATTAGCTAATACAACTCCACTTAATCCACCAATTGTGAATAACACTACAAATCCTAATGCGAATAACATAGGAGGTGTTAAGTGTAATGAACCACCATAACATGTAGCTAATCAACTGAATATTTTAATTCCTGTAGGAACTGCAATAATTAAAGTAGCTGCTGTAAAGTAAGCTCTAGTATCAACATCTAAACCAACTGTATACATGTGGTGACTTCAAACAATGAATCCTAATACACCAATAGATAACATAGCATAAACCATACCTAAGTATCCGAATACATTTTTACCTGAAGCTGCTGATATAACTGTACTAATAATACCAAAACCTGGTATAATTAAGATATAAACTTCAGGGTGTCCAAAGAATCAGAATAAGTGTTGGAATAAGATAGGATCACCTCCTCCAGCTACTTCAAAGAATGATGTATTAAAGTTTCTATCAGTTAAGATCATAGTAATACCACCTGCTAATACAGGTAATGATAATAATAATAACACAGCTGTAATAATAACAGCTCATCCAAATAAAGCTAATTTGTGTAAACGTATACCTGGACTTCTCATATTTAATATAGTTGTAATGAAATTCATAGCACCTAACATACTACTTATACCACTTAAGTGTAATCCAAATATTGCTAAATCAACACTTGGTCCACTGTGAGATTGTATACCTGATAAAGGTGGGTATAATGTTCATCCTGTACCTGCTCCATTTTCTATAGTAGCTGAGAATATAAATAAGAATAAACTAGGTACTAATAATCAGAAACTTATATTATTTAATCTAGGGAATGCCATATCTGGACCTCCTACTAATAATGGTAATAAGAAATTACCAAAACCTCCTATTAAAGCTGGCATAACCATGAAGAAAATCATCATTATAGCGTGAGCTGTAATAATACTATTATATAATTGGTTATCTGAAATATATTGTACACCTGGTCCTGATAACTCTAATCTTATAAGCACAGAGAATGCTGTACCTATTAATCCTGAGAATAATGAGAACATTAAGTATAAAGTACCAATATCTTTAGCATTAGATGATAAGAATCATCTTTCTTGTCATTCTGTAGGTTGTTTGAAAGTAAAAACAGACCCTTTTGAAATTTCACTATTAAATCCTGCGGACAAAAGATAGTAAAATTAATTCTTCATTAATATATAAACAACTATATGTTGGTTATATAATATATTTATTTTTTTTTTTTTGTTATTACACTGAAATATATAACGTATATAAAAGATACATTATATATAATAAACAACTTGCAGTTTTATAATAAAAAGAAAAATTCTTTTTCTTTTTACTACTATATGAATTTATTTTATGTGGTTATATATACATATGTATATATATATTGTAGGGAGGGTACCCAGATTTGAACTGGGATAAACTATGCCACATACAGGTGTTCTACCATTGAACTATACCCACCTAAATAAATACTAGATTTATTATTTTATTAAATTTAAAAATTAATATTAAAGCCAAGAGAGAAATTCGAATTCTCATTCTTAATTCATGAAATTATTGTTCTACCGATTGAACTATCCTGGCAAATAATATACTTTTATTATAATTACTATAAAGATTATGTTGGGGCGACTCGAACACCCAATAGTAAATACCAAAAATTTATGACTTACCGATTAGTCGACAACATAAATTCATATAGATATGGGTAACAAGACTTGAACTTGTAAAGTAAAAACTATTCCGTCCTAAGCGAAACCTGGTTACCAATTTCAGCATACCCATTGTTACCATACTTTGCTCGAGATAAGACTTGAACTTACAACCTAATCAGCTTCAGTGATTCGCTCTACCAATTGAGCTTCTAGAGCTTATAAAAATATATTATACAACTATATCTAATTAATATAATATATTATAAAATTAAAAATGTTATTGGAGTTATCAGGACTCGATCCTGAAATAACGATATGCAAAATCGTCGTTTTACCAGTTAAACTATAACCCCTGGTATACCCGAGAAACGAGTCGAACGTTTACGGCTTGCGCCACTTAAGCTTAAATTAAGACTGTCTACCAATTCCAGCACTCGGATTACATAAGACTAAAATGACTTGAACATTTACTCAAACCATCATGAGTGGTTCGCTTTACCGATTAAGCTATAGTCTTTGGTTGCGGGTCTAGGAATTGCACCTAAATTTTATGGTCATGAGCCATATATGTTACTATTACATCAACCCGCATTTAAGAGATAGGTGACTTGAACACCTGACCTTTCGCGTGTAAAGCGACAGCTCTACCAACTGAGCTAATCCCTTTTATATATAAATAAATATATATATATTATTATCATTATATACAACCCAAGGGGGATTTGAACCCCCGCACTAACAGTGAAAATGTTATGTCTTAACCAGACTTGACCATTGGGTCTTTATATGTAATATTTATAAAATAAAATAAATAAATAAATTATTTATTATTCTATATAAGCCTAATACAAGTATCGCACTCATTTCTACCGATTACAAAACGGTTGCATTACTTTTATGCTAAAAAGGCGTAAATTATAAAGATATTATAAAAATAGCTAGTATTATATAAATAATTAGTACTTTATATCTAAAAATGTTTTCATTCTTACAACTAAAGCCTATTAATACATATAAAAATAAATTTATATGTATTACACTCGTAGTGTTCTACTACGTATAAAAAGTATCATAAAGTTTGCTTCGCGTTTATATGCTTTCAACACTTATCTTTAACTGATGTAGCTTTCCTGCCATGCCTATAGGATCAAAATACTTAAGTATAAGTATTCGATATAGTGTATAACTACACTATATACTATAAACAACAGGTAAACCAGAGATCAATATACCCAACTCCTTTCGTACGAAGGGGCTATCTTTAATCTACTTTAAGTTCCTCTAGAAGATAGAAACCATACTGTCTCACGACGTATTAAACCCAGCTCATGTAGCTCTTTAATCGACGAACAGTCGAACCCTTCATGATTTCTGCATGCATGAGGATGAGCTAAGCCGACATCGAGGTGCCAAACCGCGCACTCAATTTGTACTCTCTTGCGCAAATTAGCCTGTTCAATTTATGTTATCATAAAAGATTATACTTTTATTTCCATTTTTTTCAAAACGGTTCAGACTATTTCATCATCTTTATTAACTAATTTAGGTAGGGAAAATTGATATTTTTGATATATTAATATATATTAAGTACCACTTACTCAACCTTTTACTCCAAAAGCTCCAACACGTGATGTTGAATTTATAACAGTACGTTGTAAATTAGCTTTGAAATTTCCTCTTAATAGAGGTGTTGAATAACCTTTTAATGAAGAATAAGCATTTTCTAAGTTTCCTTTATATTTAGTTCTACGTTGAGATCTTGACGCTGAGAAACGTCTAGTTAATCTACCTGCAGCTTCTAATCTTACACCTGATACTCTTTTATATTTAATATTATTTAATATAATTTTTTTCAGGTACTTTGTATTTGTATTATCTTGCTGTACTAAATCATTTACTAATTGATTAGTATCAAAATTATTTACTGTAAATAATTTCTTTGATTTTTCAACTAACTTAATATTTTTTATTTTTGCTTTTCTTATTAAAACTTTAAGATATCTTAATACATTTCTTTTTCTTTTTAATTTTAACTCTAAAGGTTGTGTGTATATATTACTATTAAAATAAAAATATTTTAAATTAATTATATTAAACTCTACATTTTTATTAAAAATTTCACTTAGTAAAACTATTAATCTTTGTAGATATGAATATTCAAATTTAGCTTTATTAATATAAAGTAATTGTTTGTAAAACATGTAGTATCTTAATCTTTTTAAACTTTTTTTAAGAAATCTTGTATAGTAAACATTTTGTACTGAATATATGTTTGCACTATATTTAGGTAAAACATTAGCTAATACAGAACTTTTTTCTTTTTGTGTGTTTAATATATTTAGACCTACAGTTCTTATTAAATTTAATTTTTTAACAAATCTAGCTTTAGAAAACAATTTTGTATATCTATTTTTAAGCTTTAATAAGTAATTCAATTTTTGTTTGTTATATACATATAATGTTATGTTAACTTTATCATTAGTATGTTTAAATTCACCATCGCTAATAAATATTCTATTAGTTGATATTTTTCTGAATCTACGACGTAACTTTTCTCTTCTTAATAAAGATTCTAACTCTAAATGGTATGAATTAAAATATCCTTTAACCAATTTCATAACAAATTTACTTTCAATAGGTAATAAACTTATATTGTTTTTATTATAAGTATAAACACTACTTTTTCAATTTCTTACTGCAGGTATTAAATCTTTATTATATTTAGTATGATTAGAGTTATTTAACGATTTTTTTTTATATGTATTATTTAATTTTGATTTTATTATATTTAACATATATATATCTAAAGATTTAAATATTAATACAATTAATTTAATTAATTATATAATATTAAAGCTTGGATAACCAAGTCTAATACATTATTATTAGATAATAATTATTATAAAGGTATATAAACCTTATCAATTTAGTTAATAAAGATGTTGGGCATTAAAAAAAGGATTATTGTTAGCAATACTCACCTTTTAGTCGTTGAACGTCCTTATTTTAATCTATCATTAAGACAGATATATGCTTAAAATAAGTTTCGCTTCAAATTCACATAATATTAATTAAGTTGTTTTTGAAATTTACCCAATATATTACCAATATTTTAAAATATTGGAGGACTCACAGATTATAAATCCCTAGCGTAACTTTTTCTATAATCCAAGACCTTTCCTTAATGCATCTTGTGATCATATGCCCCGCTTACGCGACTGATAGACTCGTAGGTCAAACAGTAAAGCAAGATTAAGCCATTAAACTTTTAAAGTATATATAAATATCACATTAACATTGACAAATACAATGTTAATATAACAAAAAACTTTTAAATATTAAAGTTTAAAATACATCTATTCACCATATAGTTAAAATCTTACTTAAAATAAAAATAAATATAGAATTTAATCGAATAGTAACTGTATAATTATAATAATAATTATTACAAATTAAAATATTTATATACCATAAAAATGTATATAAATTTACAATATGAACTTTGGATATACCCAGGTACTTTTTGTGGGATCTGTGCCCCGCATAAACTGCCTCCCAATCATCAAGAATATATGATAGGATACGAATAAAGGTGTTTCATTATTATCTAACAACTACCTTATACACTATAAATCATCCTTAAGTGGTGTTCTTGTAATTGGTAACAGTAAAGCTGCATAGGGTCTTCTCGTCTATCTAGAGGTAAACAGTATCTGCACTGCTATTCCAATTTCACTGAGACAATCTTCGAGACAGCTGTTGTATCGTTAAGTCATTCATGCAGGACCGCATTTAACGGCCAAGGTATTTCGCTACCTTAGGACCCTCATAGGTAAGGCCGCCATTAATCGGGGTGTCCTTCGAAACCTCAGTTAATAACCAAGGTAAATCCGTTACCCAGCCGACATCGGGCAGACATCACACTCAATACTTTGATATTTCATCTTTGCAGAGTGCTGTGTTTTTATTAAACAGTCGTACAACATTATTTCATGATTCCTCTTATTATTTATTTAATATAATATAAATAAACAATAATGGCCCTCCTTATTCCGAAGGTACAGAGTCAATTTGCCGAGTTCCTTAAAGATTGTTCACTCAAACGCCTTTGTATTCTCTACTTGCTTACTTGGGTTAGATTCTAGGTACGGTGTAATATATATCTAGATTAACTTATAAATAAATTTATCTAAAAATAGTAAAAATTTTTCCAGAACCTTTATTACTTAATAAAGGTTTTGTTTTTTACTATAAATATATACTATATATCATCAAAATTATCTTTTGATTAATATTCTTAGACACCGGCTTTATATAGAAGCCATAAGCTTAAGGCGAGGCTATAAGCCTTTTTCGTTACTCATGTCAGCATTGTCTCTTGGAAATTAATAGGTTAATCTTTATATATAGATTATGTTTTTACCTAAATATATATTTCATCGAAATACATATTAAAATTTTTTATCCAATGTTCCGCTACCCCACATATAATGTGTACAAGGTTTCGGTATATTATTTTAGATCCGTTAAATTTTCGGCGTTTTCTCCTAACAGTTTAATCAGTGCTCTGTTACGAGGTCTTCAAAAAATGGCCGCTTCTAAGCCTATTTCCTGATTGTTTTAAAAGAAAACATCCTTAATTTCACTCAACAATAATTTTGGAACCTTAACTCTTGTTCTGGGCTGTTTCCCTTTAGACATACAACCTTATCGCACTATGTCCGATTATTTAACATTCATCTTTGCCATTCCGAGTGCAAATACTCTCCGGTAAAGTCACTACAACCCCCCGATGTTGACAAATACCTTAGGTATTGTCCGAGATCACAGTTCTGTACCTGCTAAGATGTTAATTAAATTACCTACTTACATAGGTTTCGCGGAAAACCAGCTATACTAGTCAGTTTTGTCTTTCACTAACTTACCACAGTTCATCGGATATCTTTACAACGATAACCCGTTCGGGCTTTTAAAACCCTGACCATGGTAAGATCACTAGCCTTCGGGTCTAATCCTAGATACTTATTCATTTTTTCATAATTGGTTTATCTAAGCAAATAATTAATTTTTCTTTAAGATTGAAAAATTTATTGTATTGCTTGCATCTAAAATTAACTTGCTGACCCATTATGCAAAAGGTACACTCTCATTATTTATTTAAAATTACACTAGAGCTGCTTATAAACCTACTATTTCAAAGTTTTCCCTCACGGTACTTTACGCTATCGCTTATATATTTTCTTTAGCCTTAGAGGAAGGTTCCCCTATATTCAAACAGATTTTTTTCCATTTTACTTTTTACATAGGCTTTTGTTATTTGGAAGACACCAAAGAACAATCTCGTTTGATTTCTTTTCCTAAAGTTACTAAGATATTTCAATTCACTTTGTCTAATTATAAGATTTCTCTTTGATTTCTAGCTTTTTTAACACATATTTATGTAAACTTAATTCTTAAAAACATAAAATGTATATCTAGATTAATCTTGAAATATATAGCGAACCATCCATAATAGTTTCTTTTTATACTTGCCTTGGATATACCAAGAGCTATATGATTCATATCACCTATAATGAAGTATACAAATTAAATATTGTTAATCAGGTTATTATGATTCGAACATAAACAATCTCCAACCCAAATGAAGCGACCAACCACCGGACACTAACCTGTTAATTATTATATAATAATTTATATTTTCCCTAAAATAGGAATCAGAGAGTATATGATTCGAACATATGAAAGTTTTATCCTTAACTAGACTCAAGCTAGTCGCCTTAAACCACTCAGCCAACTCTCTTTTTTTTTTGATTCTTCAGTGACTCGAACACTGAACATATCCTTATCAAGAATACACTTTACCGGTTAAGTTAAAGAACCAATATAATATTTATATTTTTTTTATACTCAAGAGTACTTAGATTTGAACTAAGAAATATAAGGTTGAAGCTTACAGTTTTGCCTATTAAACTATACTCTTCGGAAAAGAGATGAATCGAACATCTAAGTGTTAAAACACAATATTTAGCAAATATCTTACCCTACCAATAGCAACTTTTCCTTTATATAAGTATTTTTTTATAATATATTTGATTACTATAACTTAAATACGAGTTAGGCCGGCCTCGATCCGGCATCTATTTTCTCGACAAGAAAACCCTTTACCAATTAAGTTACTAACCCTTTTGTAAAAAAAAAATACGGCTAGTCGAATTCGAATCGACACGCTTTACTTGGAAGGTAAACAGTCTACCATTAACTTATAGCCATAAAATATTAAACTAACTATGACTAGCTGAATTCGAATCAGCACATCTTATATGGTAAATAAGCAGTCTACCGTTAACTTATAGTCATTTTATTTAATTTAATTTATATATTATTTATTACAATTTTATATTAAGACCTATGGGATTTGAACCCATATTATAATGATTAAAAGTCACATGTTCTACCATTAAACTAAAGTCTCTATATTTTTTATAATATTTTTTTATTATTAAAAATAATTTTTCTTTTAAATTCTAATAACCTCAGTAGTATACAGAGATATATAAGAATAATCAAACTACATCAACGAAGTGTCAGTATAATATACCTGATTCGTAACCAAGGTGATGGTGATCTGTTAAGTGATATGCTGCTAAACGTCATAATCCTACAGCTAAGAAGGCTGTTCCTATAATAACGTGTAAACCGTGGAAACCTGTTCCAAAGTAGAAACATGATCCATAAACACTATCTGATATAGTGAAAGAAGATACTGAATATTCAACACCTTGGAAGAATGTGAATATTACAGCTAATACGATTGTAGCAACTGTACCGTATAAAGCTCCTTTTCTATTACCTTGTATTAAAGAATGGTGAGCATATGTAATTGTTACACCTGATGATAATAATATTATTGTATTTAATAATGGTAACTCAAAAGGATTTACAGCTTGTATACCTAAAGGTGGTCATTGTGCACCTATTTCTACACTAGGTGAAATTGCACTGTGGAAGAATGCTCAGAAAATAGCTAAGAAGAAACAAACTTCAGAAATAATAAATAATCCTACTCCTAAATTTAATCCTTTTTGTACTGCATTAGTGTGGTTACCTAAATATGTACCTTCTGACACAACGTCTCTAAATCATAATCCCATAACGTACATTACGTTAAATACAGCTACTGGTACTAAGTACTCAAAACCTTGGAATCCGTGCATAAAACAAACTGTTGCTGTTGTTAATATAAACAATGAAACACTAGTAAATAATGGTCAAGGTGATGGAGATACTAAGTGGAAGGGGTGATTTTGAAAATTACTTTTTGATTTATATATCATATATTAATTTTTAATTTTTAATCATTGCTAAAATTATTATTATCTTGAGTATATATATATAAATATATATCTATATATTTATTTATTTTTGTTTTATTGTAATTACAATAGCTCCTACCATACCTAATAATAAAATTATTGAACTTATTATTAATCACATTGAATAACTAGTATACATAATATTACCTATACTAGCTATATGTGTTGGTTCTATTAATGAACTATCTCAACCTTTACTACTTGCGTAACCTATTTGTTGTTTTAAATCAACTAAGTTAAATAATTCATTATCTAATTGTACATTATACACTTCTGAGAATGAATTTGATAAAGAAGAAGATACTATAGTATTATCTGTTAAATTTGAAGGTAATACTTGTCCTACTATGTAGTAGAATAGTAAAACAGTTAACATAGCTAAAGGTATATCATTATTTGTTTCATTTAATAATTCAGATATTCTAATATTAATTAACATTAATATGAAAAGGAATAATATAGATACAGCTCCTACATATACTAATATGTATGCTAAACCTATAAAACTATAACCTACTAATATTAATAAACCAGCTATATTTACAAATAAACCTATTAAAAATAGTACAGAAACAACTGGATTTCTACTTACTATAGTTAATATACCTAATAAAATTGAAACTAAATATATGATATCTACTAATTCAATACTTAACCCATTAGTTATGTAATCATTTAATAAAAATATATTATTCATATAAAAATTTTTTTAATCTTTCATAATTTTATACTAAAATAAAATATCAAGATAGGATTAGAAAACTAATCTAATTAGGAAGGAAAGGAATCGAACCTTCGATGGCCTATAGCCATTGAGTTTACAGCTCAACCCGTAAACCAACAAACGGACCCTTCCTTATAATCTTTTTCTGGATTCGAACCAGTTGGAAATGATTCCAATATACCTTTTAAAGATTATATATACAAAATGAAATCCTGTATATATATATATAAAATTTTTTTTAATATTTATACTCCCCGTGCAATTTCCATTACACGAACCTTATTTCGACTTAACACCAATCAAAGTTTTGCATACGAAAACTTTCCTGCATATTTATATAACTATTTATATATAATATTACACAGAAATAGTCAAACTTACTGCATCTTCTTTTTTCAGCGCCTGACGAGTGGTTAGTACCTAACTGAGAAAAAAATTCACCGTGACGTTGGTGATTCACGATTACTAGTAATTCCTTTTTCATGTAGTCGAGTTACAGACTACAATCCATAATATTTCCTTTTTTGGGGATTAGCTCCATTTCACAATATCGCATCCCATTGTAAAGGCGTATGTGGCACGTCTATAGCCCACAGCATTTAGGCCATAATGACTTGTCTTAATCCCTATTATCTAGTCCAATGTAGTAGTGAACCACTTTATATAAATAAATAAAGTGAGGGTTTTCGTTAATTAAAGGAGTTAACCAAATCTCACGACATTAACTAAAGACAGCCATGCAGCGCTTGTATCAAGAATAAATGGTAGATAGCTACACATGTATACAAGCTGTGGTAAGGTTTTTCGCGGATCATCGAATTAAATAACATACTTCACTACTGGTTTCAGAAACGGTCTAATGATTTCAGTTTATATGTTGCCATAGTACTCTTGAGGTGGAATGCTTACACTTTCGTTTATACATTAAATTTAATCTAATGTATGACATTCATCATTGTCTGCTTGGACTACTAGGGTATCTAATCCTGTTTGCTACCCAAGCCTTCGTCTCTCAACGTCAGTTATTAGATAGAAGGTTGCCTTCGCCGTTATCAGTCCTCCTGGTATCAAAAAATTCTATCTCTACTCCAGAAATTCTTCCTTCTCATATATAACTCTAGTAAAAAAGTACTCTTTTAGAGTTTAATTTACCGTCTACATACCCTTTAAACCCAATAAAGATAACTAACACTAGCCTTCTACGTATTACCGCGACTGCTGGCACGTAGTTTGGTCAAGACTTATAAATAGATTATGTCATTATATACAATCTATTTAGAATTTTATACGAGTTAATCGCTATTGTATTTATACAAATACACTTTCATTCTTCCAAGTTACTGGTTCAGCCTTTCGGCCATTGACCAATATTCCTCACTGCTGTACAAAAAAGCATTGGGTTTTTTTCAGACCCAATGTGGTCGATCAACTTTCCAGTTACGACTACGGTTATTGCTAGAAAAGCCATTACCTTTCCTACTACTCACCGCGATAAAAATTAACATCTTAAACCGGATTTTTATTACCTTTTTTTTTATAAGGGATTTTCCCCTTTGGTTTAAGGTAGCCAATTTATCTTATACTCACCTGTACACCACTACTATTTATTTTTAAATATTACTATTTAAAACCTAATTAGTCGTTCGATTAGCATGTGTCAAGTACTTGGACAGTGTTCAGTTAGAGCCATCATCAAACTCTTTAATATTTTTTTGGTATATTAATACCTATATTGTATTATACATTTTAATATGTATTTTTTTATATATCTAATTGAAAAGATTCAAATAAGCCAGTTCCTGTTGTTACTAACAATAATTCTAAATTAAAACTAAGCATAGGATTAGTGTTCGAAATTATTATTAATTATTTTAATAATAATTATTAGTTTCTGTTTAAATCCTTATATTTGTATAAAATATATATATATATATTCATATATGCATGACTAGTGTTGGACTTTCCTTTTTCATAATAAAAATATGAATCTCTTCATTTTTTTATAGATATTATCTATACTAATAGATCTAAATTAGTATAAATTAAATTAATTAAAATTTTAAGTTTAGTGTAAATCTAAACCGTCTTTTATGTAAGAACATGATAAAACTACGAAAACTTGTGCTTGGATAAATGCAATTGCTAACTCTAATCCTGAGAATGCTATAATAAATGCTAAAGGTATTAATCCTAATATGAAGAATATTATACCACTTGTCATAATATTATAAGTGAATCCACTTAAAATACTTAAAAGCATGTGACCACTTAAAATATTAGCAGCTAATCTTAAACCTAAAGAAACATTTCTAGATAAGTATGAAATAAACTCTATTAAAACTAATAAAGGTAATAAAGCTAAAGGACAACCTGAAGGTACAAATAATGAGAAGAATTTTAACCCATGTCTTTGGAAACCTAATATTGTTGCACCTAAAACTATTGTGAAACTAATTGAGAATGTTAAAATAAAGTGTGATGTTGAAGCAAAACTATATGGTACTAAACCTATTAAATTATTTACTAATATAAATATGAATAATACATACATTAAAGGGAAGAACATTTGTCCTTTATTTGAGTTAATTTGATTTACAACAATACCGTGTACTGTAGCATATATACTTTCTTGACTTATTGATCAGTTATTTGGTATAATTTTATCATTGTTTGTACCTAATAAGCTATATGTCAATATTAAAAAGATACTTATAGATAAGTATAAACCTATGTTAGTTAAAGATAGGTGTAAGTTACCTAATAAATTGGCGTTTAATGAGAATAAATCTCTAATTTCAAATTGGTCCAATGGACTATTTACAAAATCTAAGTGACGCATATAATTGATTATTAAAAATAGATATAAATGTTAATTTATGATTTACAATATTATTATATTGAAATAGGTATTATTAATATTATTTAATATTAATATACTTAACCTTAATTTTGTTTTCTTGTTTCATATTTTTATATAATATTAAATAGATATTTATCTATATATTATAATTTATTTATGTAAATACGTGAAATAAAAATACGTACAAATTTTGGTAATATAAATTTAGTAAATGCGTATATTAATACAGTTAATATAACAAAAGCAAATACTACTTGATTTACAAAAAAGAATGGTACTAATTGTGGCATATAAATCTACTTATTAATTATTTAGATATTTCTTTATGAATATCATTCGGATAATGTTTATTAAGCCCTTAAGATGAATCGAACATCTATCAAAATATTAACAGTATTCCGCTCTACCGTTGAGCTATAAAGGCTAAATTAATAAAAATTTATTGTTTTTATTATTATTCTTACCCAAGGATCGAACTCGGATCTAAATATTAGAAGTATTCTGCTCTACCATTGAGCTAGTAAGAATATAGAATAATAATTAATTATTCTTAATTATATATATATTTATTTATATATATTTTTTTTTTATAAATGTTAATTAAACATTATAAATTAAAGAAGTTACTGAGTAATGTAAACCATCTAATATTGGTGCAGGGTATATACCAAATAACACTGTTAACACTACAAATACTAATAACATAATAAATTCTCTTCTAGTTACATCACCTATATTTTCTACAAAGTATACAGAGTATGAACCACCGAATGCTATTCTATTATACATGAATATAGTATAAGCAGCTGATAATACTATAGAAGTACTAGCTAATATACCTAAAACAGGCATTCTTTCAAATGCACCATATAATGACATAAATTCACCTAAGAAATTTAATGTTAATGGTGTACCACTATTACCTAATGATAATATGAAGAATAATATAGAGAATATAGGCATTATTTGAGCCATACCTCTATAATATGTTATTAATCTAGTAGAAGATCTGTCATATAAAATACCTCCGGCACAAATAAATAGACCTGGTGATACAAAACCGTGAGCTAAACCTAAAACTATTGCACCTTCAATACCTTGTACTGTATTACTAAACGCACCTATTAAATAAACAGCTGCGTGAGATACTGATGAATAAGCTATAAGTTCTTTAATATCTATTGTTCTTAATGTACTAAAACTTGCATAGATTATAGTTATTACACCTATTACATATACTATGTATGTATAATTTAAAGAAGCTTTTGGTAATAAAGGTAATATTAATCTAAATATACCATATAAACTTAATTTTAAAACTATACCTGCTAATATAATACTTCCTGATAATGGTGATTCAACGTGAGCCTTTAATAATCAAGTATTTAAGAAGATTACTGGTGTTTTTACAGCAAAAGCTATAAATATTCCATAAAATAAGAATAATTGTGTTGCATAACTAAAGTTTGCTTTTGATAATGCATCAAAATCAGTTGTACCCATTATTGAAGCCATTACTATTATAGATAATAACATAAATAATGAACCTAATAAAGTATATAGGAATAAGTAGAAACTAGCTCTTACTTTATTACTTGATCCGAATAATCCTATTAATAAGAATAAAGGAGGTAATATACTTTCAAAGAATATATAGAATAATAGTATATCCAATACTAAGAATACTGCTAATAATAATGTTTCTAATAATAACATAATTACTACAAATGATAATACATTTTTAGATTGTATTGAATTTCAATTTGATAATATTGCTATTGGCATAATTATAGTTGTTAATAATATAAAATATATAGATAAACCATCAACACCTAAATATATATCAAAATAACTTATTTGATAATGTTCTTCAATAAATTGAAACTGTTTACTACTAAAATCAAATAGCATAAACATTACTAATGAAACAATTAAATTTACTATAGATGTAATTAAGGCTACAGATTTTATTTTAATATTATTAATTAAAGATAATCCATAATTTGCCTCTATTGTTACAATACTTATCCCTATTAATGGTATTATTAATAATAACAAAGACATATGTATATTTTTATTTTTTTTTATTTTTATTTACTATTTATTATATATAATATATTATATATATATATATATATACTTCACTACATGTACGCCACAAAGTTTTTTTATACTATTACATAGTACTTATACATTTCTATAAAAAGAATTTTTTAACATTTTTTTTATTTATTAATTATACTAGTTTTACTAAGTATTACTATAGTAATATTTGAGTAGGTAAAGCATCTAATCCAAATACTACACAAGGTAATAATACAACATACGCAATTATTAAAGGTAATAATACAGTTCAACAAACTGACATTAATTGATCAAAACGTATTCTAGGGAAAGAAGCTCTTACTCAAATAAACACAAATACTAAGAAAGCAGTTTTTGCTGCTAAATTAATAGGAGAAGATGAAATATTAACATATATACCTTCTAATATAGAGTTATCTACACCTAAAGTATTTAATACATCTATAATTAAATTAACAGGTATAATACAAAGATATCCACCTAAGAATAATATACTATTTAAAACACAAATTAAAACAATACTTGCATATTCTGCTAAGAAGAAGAAAACAAAAATACTTGCTGAGTGTTCTGTCATAAACCCACTAACAAGTTCAGACTCTGCTTCTGCTAAATCAAAAGGAGCTCTATTTGTTTCAGCTATAGAACCTACAAAGAATATTATAAATAATGGGAATAATGGTAATAAGAAATCTACTACTCTTTGTGATTCTACTATAGTAATCATATTTAAATTACCTGTTAATAATATTACTAATAATATTACAGAACTTAATATTAACTCATAACTAATTAATTGAGCTGTACTTCTTAATGAACCTAAGAATGCATATTTAGAATTAGCTGATCATCCTGCTAATAATATACCATATGTAGCTAAAGAAGATACTGCTAACATATAAAGCATACCTAAACTAAAATCTGATACAAATAAACCTGAACCATAAGGAACTACTAAGTAACCTAATAAAGCAAAAATTAAAGTTATCATAGGACCTAAGAAAAATAAAATTATATTAGCTTGTGTTGGTGCTACATATTCTTTTAATAAAAGTTTTAAAGCATCAGCAAATGCTTGTAATAAACCGTAGTAACCTACAGCATTTGGACCTAATCTTCTTTGCATACTAGCCATAGTTTTTCTTTCGGCTATAGTTACAAAAGCAACTGATAATAAAGCAGGAACAATTAATAATAATCCTTCAATTATTGAAATTATACTTATCATATATTTTTATTTAATTTTTATTATTATATAGTATAGATAAAAATAATTTTTATTTACTTGCAGTTCATATTTGTATATCTATACATATACCTATATATAATAAATATACTCATAAAAAACTTTTTATATAAAGTATTATGTAACTAAATCAAAAAAAGTATAAAATTAGTTTAAAAGTTTAATTTTCTTTTTTTTTCTAAAGGATATACCTTCACCTATAATGAATGATATTATCATTAATATCTGAATAATAATTTTTATTTATTACTATAAAATAAATTAGTAATAGGAGTTCGGGGAACTCGAATCCCTTTATTTCGATTTGCAATCGAAACGCAGAACCCTCTGCTCAAACTCCTTTATAGTATATATATATATATACATGTTTTGTAACTATTATATATGTATATAATACTACATAAATTTAATTAACTTAATTTAAAGTTAAATTTAACCTATTTTCTAGTAGCTATTTCTACTAAGCTATTTTCAATAATACTAATTGTAGGTACTATTACGAAGAAGTGTGCAAAGTATAATACAGTTGATATTTGACCAAACTCAATGAATGGTGTTTCAACGTGTTTTGCTCCTAATTGCATTAATACTAAGAAATTAGCAACAAATGCAAAGAATGCTATTTTACTTAATGGTCTGAATTGTACTCCTCTTAATTTAGATAAGTCAGATACAGGCATAACTAATAACATTAATATTGAAGCAAACATAGCTATAACTCCTAATAATTTATTAGGTATAGATCTTAATATTGCATAGAATGGTAATAAGTATCATTCTGGAACAATAGCTGGTGGTGTTTGCATTGGATTTGCCATAATATAGTTTTCACTATCTCCTAATGCGTTAGGCATAAAGAAAACAAATATAGATAATACTATAAAGAATATAAATATTGTTATTAAATCTTTAAACACGAAATATGGTGCAAAAGGTAATCTGTCATAGTTACCTGATATACCTAAAGGATTACCTGAACCTACTACATCGTGATATGCGATTAAGTGCATTACTACTAATGCAGCTAATACAAAAGGTAATAAGAAGTGTAATGCAAAGAATCTATTTAATGTTGCATTATTAACAGAGAAACCTCCTCAAATAAATTCAACAATATCTTGACCTATTCAAGGTATTGCACTCATTAAATTAGTAATAACTGTAGCACCTCATAAACTCATTTGACCGTATGGTAAAACATATCCTAAGAAAGCTGTAGCCATCATTAATATAACTATAACTGTACCTATTATTCATGTTAATGTTCTAGGTGATTTGTATGATCCATAGTATAAACCTCTACCTACGTGTAGATATAATAAGAAGAAGAATGCTGATGCTGTATTAGCGTGTAAATAACGTACTAATCAACCATTATTAACATCTCTCATAATGTGCTCTACAGAGTTAAAAGCTTCAGCTACACTTGGTGTATAGTGCATTGCTAATGTAACACCAGTTACAATTTGGATACCTAAACATAAACCTAATAATGATCCAAAATTTCATAAATAGCTAATATTAGCTGGTGTTGGTGCATCTATTAAATATGAATTTAATATTCTTAATAAAGGATTACTTTTTAAAATTCTCATTTTTTTAATATATAATATTTTTGTTTTTAATTTGCACTTTTTTTTATAAGAAATATATTGTGTTATAAAACACATTTTTGTTTTTATTATCTATTTATAGATTTTCATCTATTTTTAATTATATTTTAATATGCCTCCTACCTACCCACATTTTAATATATTAAGGAGTTTTAACCTTAATATATTTTATAAATATTTATATTTATATACCTCCTGGTACAAATAATACAATAGCTAATAAATTAGACATATGTAATCATTCGTTAGGCATAAACATAAATAAAAGAATTACTAATGTTAATATAGAAATAGTTATACTTAAAGAACTTGATAAGGCAAATTTATTATCAAAATAAATTTTATTTACAACTTTATTTTTTTTAATTATTAATGCCGGTATTCTTAAATCTTTTAAGTTACTAAAGTATGTATATGAATGTCCATCAAAGAACATTGTTTTTACAATGAATAAGTAATATACAGCACTTATTACACTAGTTAATACTCCTATTAATGTTATGAATACAAATCCTTCTTGTAAAGCAGCTGAGAATACCATCTGTTTTGCAAAGAATCCCATTAATGGTGGTATACCAGCAAATGAGAATAAAGTTATTGTTAAACTTAAAGCTAATACACTATTTATATGGAAATAACCCTTTAATTGACTTATAAGTTGTATAGGTGAATTTTTTTATCTATTAAATTATTATGATTAATATTATTATCGTTATAAGCATATAAACTATAACCTATAGCTACTAATAATATAAATGCATTTAAATTTGATAAACTATATTGTATTAAATAGAAAATAAATGATTGTATAGACTCAACACTATTTATAGTTAATGCTAATAACATGAAACCTAAGTGAGAGATTGTACTATAAGCAAATAATCTTTTAATTCTAAATTGAGTTAAACCTAAAACAGTTCCAATTATTAAAGATAATAAAGAACTTATTAATAAACTTGTTGTTCAACTGTATTGAGTTGTTATATATATACTATTAGTATAGTGAACTAATTGTAATAATAAAGTTAATATAGAAATTTTAGCTATTATAGCTACAAAAGTAGTAACTATAGTAGGTATTCCATCGTAAACATCAGGTGATCAGAAATGGAATGGTGCTGCTGATATTTTAAATAAGAATCCAACTGATATTAATAATAAACAGTATGGTATATATGTTGTTATTTCTTGCTCATTTAATATACCTGCTAAATTATTAATTACATAGAAACTATCTAAATAAGTTACACCTAAATTTGCGTATATTAATGCTATACCTAATAATATAAAACAAGAAGATAATCCACCTAATAAGAAATAAGTTAAACCTGCTGATGTAGCTGATTCTGAATTTCTATACATAGTACATAATAAATATAAACCATAACTTTGTAATTCTATAGATAAGAATATAGATACTAAGTCACTACTAGATATTAATAAAATACTACCTGTTATTATAAATAATAACATTAATGTATATTCTATTATAGTGTATTGTTCTCCTTTTTTTAATATTATATTAGATACTGCTATATTTTTTACAAATTGTAATTTTGTAAATAATAATTGGTTTAAACCCATATAATTACTTGATAATAATTTTCTTGGATAGAAACCTGTCATATTCAATATTAATAAACTTATTACAAATATTAATATATGAAATGTTTGTGTTATAGAAGATGTATAAAATAAACCACCAAATAACCCAATACCATTATCTAAATATGTTATAAATAAATTATTATAAGATAAAAAGATACAATAAAATAAAATAATTATTCCTACTCTTGAGTAAAGAATAGCTGTATCACGTCTAAATGTCAAAGCATTAGATAATAATAAACAGAATATTGAAGATAAAAGCATTTTCAATAAAAAGATAAATTTAAATTATACAATTATAATATATATATATATATTATTTAGTTTTAGATAAGTTTGTATTTAATAATACAAATAAAGCAAATACTACTAATATTAATAAATTATTATCGCTATATGAGAAATATAACAATGTTATGTAGAATATTAATCCTATTAATATGTATAATGCGTATGTAGTTATAGTACCTGTACTTAATTTTCCTAAGTTGTTACTTAAAGCTACTAATCCTTTTTCTAAACCATATGGACCTATTAACTCAACAGAACCTTTATCTAAACTCTTAGTTGTTTGACCACCTAATTTTAACACTCCTTCTACAATATATTTGTTATAGAACATTTCTATGTAGAATCTTTGATTAAAGAAGCTAAAGATATTATATCCTAAGTTTGAGTATTTAAAGTTTATTAATAATTTAGGTGCAAATTCTGAGAATAACACTGAAATAATACTTAATGAAACTGTAAATACAAAAGGTAATAATTTAAAGAATGTTGGTACTGCAAATTCAGTATCTAACATAATTTCATGACTTGGGTGTATAAATAAACTATTATCTGCAAAGAAACCAGTACCTAATCCTATAAATATATCTTTAGTAATATAACCAAAGAATATAGAGAATATAGATAATACTATTAATGGTATAGTTAAGAATAAATCACCTTCATGTGCTATTCTATAGCTAGATAATGGACCATTAGGATTAGCTAAGAATGTTAAATATAATACTTTTGCTGAGTATAATGTTGTAAACATTGCACCTATTGTAGCTACAAAGTAAACTATTGTACCTGATAAGTAGAATTGACCATAAGCAGATTCTAGAATAAAATCTTTAGAATAGAATCCTGTCATGAAAGGCACTGCCACTAAACTTAATGAAGCTATTAACATAACTGAGTAAGTTAAAGGTAAGAATTCTCTTAAACCTCCATATTTTCTAAAATCTTGGTTATCTGCAACAGCGTGTATAACTGAACCAGCACCTAAGAATAATAATGCTTTATAGAAAGCGTGATTTACTAAATGGAATAATGCTAAATTATAACTAGATAAACCTATAGCTATAACCATCATACCTAATTGACTCATAGTTGAGTAAGCAATAACTTTTTTAATATCTTGTTGGAATAAACCAATTAAAGAACTAAATACAGTAGTTACTGCACCTAATCATAAACATAATACTAATACAGTTGAACTGTACTCTATTAAAGGTGATGATCTCATTAATAAGTAAACTCCAGCTGTAACCATAGTAGCAGCGTGAATTAAAGCAGATACAGGTGTAGGACCTTCCATAGCTTGAGGTAATCAAATGTGTAAACCTACTTGTGAACTTTTGGCTGTAGCACCTATTAATAAACAAATACCTATTATTGTTATAATATTTTCGTTAAAGAAAGGAGCTAATCCAAATACTGTACTATAATCAATATTACCAAAAGATCATAATATTGCAAACATACCTATTGTTAATAAACAATCACCAACTCTATTAGTTAATAAAGCTGATATAGAACTTTGATTTGCAGCTATTCTAGTAAATCAGAAATTTACTAATAAGTATGAACAAACACCTACTCCTTCTCAACCAACAAACATAATTAAATAATTATTCCCTGTTACAAGAATAATCATCATAAAAGTGAATAAACTTAAGTAACTAAAGAATCTTTGATTGTGTGGATCATGACTCATATAACTTATTGAATATATGTGAACTAAACTAGATACTATTAATACAGGTATTAACATAGACACTGTTAATGAATCAAATCTGAAATTTCAAACTACATTAAGTGACTCTAAATCTACTCATCTAGCAATATTTATTGTTACAGGTATATTATTAAACCCTACTTCAAAAAAAGCTATTACAGCTAAAATTGTTGTTGTTATAACTGATGTACAAGTTATAATATGTGCACCTGTCACACCAACTTTTCTTCCGAAAAATCCTGATACTATTGATCCTAATAAAGGTAAAATTATCAATGTTAAATACATTATTTATATTGTATTGATATACTACCTCTTAATCTATAATATGCAACTAAAATTCCTAAACCTATTGCAGATTCAGCTCCTGCTATTGTTAAAATATAAACAGCAAATGTTTGTCCTAAAATATCATCAAAACTTAATGAACTAATTAATATTAAGAATGTTACTGATAATAACATTATTTCTATTGAAATTAACATTAATATAATATTTTTTCTATTTAAAACAAACCCTAATATTCCTATAAGAAACAAAAATATTGAAAAATTCATTATATTTTATAATTTAATTTGATTTATCTATACTACAGATATTATTTATAATAATAATATACTTAAATTTTTTAAGTTTGCATAGGACTTGAACCCATATTATCGTGTCCGTATCACGAAGTTTTACCAATTAGACTAACAAACCTATACTTTTAAGCTTTAAACTTGTAAAAAGTATTTTAAACAGATAATAAATTATATTTATTCGAGATAAAGTTAACCTTAACCTTCCATTTGATCTCTTAATCATAATAAGAAGTCTCTTATTGATACTGCTTGAATTGCAATAGGCATAGAACTGTGTAATATACCACATATTTCAGAACATTGTCCAAAGAATGTACCTGGACGGTTTACATAAACAGAAGCTTGATTTAATCTACCTGGGTATGCATCTGCTTTAATACCTAATGAAGGGCAAGCGTAAGAGTGTATAACATCTGCTGCAGATATAACAAATCTTGTGTGAGTTAACTCTGGTATTATAACTCTGTTATCAACTTCTAACATTCTAAATTGACCTTCTTCTAAATCACTTTCTGGTACTATATATGAATCAAACTCTATAAATTCGTCTTCTTCATTAGTGAAATCTGGGTATTGGTAACTTCAGTATCATTGGTGACCTTCAGCATATACAACTAATGATGGATCTATTATTTCATCCATTAAGTATAATAATTTGAATGAAGGGAATGCGATTAATATTAATATAAATGCAGGTGAAATTGTTCAAATTAATTCTATTAATGTACCGTGATTCATGTATTTGTGTGCTATAGGTGATCTTTTTGCTGCAAAGTTTCTGATAATGTTAGCCATCATTCAAGTAACAGTAAATAAGATTATAGCTAAGTAGAACATAATATTATTATGTAATTCTTCTATTCCTTCCATTTGAGGTGATGCACTATCTTGGAAAAAT